AGTTATGCAGGGACATCCTGTATTGTTGAATAGAGCACCTACCCTGCATAGATTAGGCATACAGGCCTTCCAACCCATTTTAGTAGAGGGGCGTGCTATTTGTTTACACCCATTAGTTTGTAAGGGCTTCAATGCAGACTTTGATGGGGATCAGATGGCTGTTCATGTGCCTTTATCTTTAGAAGCTCAAGCGGAGGCTCGTTTACTTATGTTTTCTCATATAAATCTCTTGTCTCCCGCTATTGGGGATCCCATTTCTGTACCAACCCAAGATATGCTTATGGGACTCTACGTATTAACGATCGGGAATCCTCTAGGTATTTGTGCAAATAGGTATAATCCATATAATTGCAGAAACTATAAAAATAAAATACTTGACAATAATACCTATAAATATACGAAAGAGAAAGAACCGTATTTTTGTAGTTCCTATGATGCACTTGGAGCTTATCGGCAGAAACGAATCAATTTACATAGTCCTTTGTGGCTTCGATGGCGACTAGATCAACGTGTTGTTATTGGCTCAAGAGAAGGTCCCGTCGAAGTTCAATATGAATCTTTGGGTACTTATCATGAGATTTATGGGCACTATCTAATAGTAGGAAGTGTAAAAAAACAAATCTTTTGTCTATACATTCGAACTACCGTTGGTCATATTTCTTTTTATCGAGAAATAGAAGAAGCCATACAGGGATTTTGTCGGGCCTACTCATACGCCATCTAAACTAAGAAATTAGATTGGGCGATATCTGTGCCCGGGAGAATTCGGGTCTCTCCAACTTCACCGGTATCATAATTTCTTAATTTCTGCGCAAATCAAGATTTGGAAAAGGAAGTTTTCGAATCAATGACTCAGGTCCACTGTCTGATCCTACTTAGCAGAATATGGGAGTACTTATGGCAGAACGGGTCGATCTGGTCTTTCACAATAAAGTGATAGACGGAACTGCTATGAAACGACTTATTAGCAGATTAATAGATCATTTCGGGATGGCATATACATCACATATCCTAGATCAGGTAAAGACTTTGGGTTTCCAGCAAGCCACTGCTACATCTATTTCATTAGGAATTGATGATCTTTTAACAATACCATCTAAGGGATGGTTAGTCCGAGACGCTGAACAACAAAGTTTTATTTTGGAGAAACACCATCATTACGGGAATGTACACGCGGTAGAAAAATTACGTCAATCCATTGAGATATGGTATGCTACAAGTGAATATTTGAGACAAGAAATGAATCCTAATTTTCGGATGACCGACCCCTCTAATCCAGTCCATCTAATGTCCTTTTCAGGAGCTAGAGGAAATGCATCCCAGGTACACCAATTAGTGGGTATGAGAGGATTAATGTCGGATCCACAAGGACAAATGATTGATTTACCCATTCAAAGCAATTTACGTGAAGGACTTTCTTTGACAGAATATATCATTTCCTGCTACGGAGCTCGCAAAGGAGTTGTGGATACTGCTGTTCGAACATCAGATGCTGGATACCTTACACGCAGACTTGTTGAAGTAGTTCAACACATTATTGTACGTAGAACGGATTGTGGTACTATCCGAAGCATTTCCGTGATTCCTCGAAATAGGATGCCGGAAAAAATGTTTGTCCAAACACTAATTGGTCGTGTATTAGCAGATGATATATATATGGGTCTTCGGTGCATTGCCACTCGAAATCAAGATATTGGGATTGGACTTGCTAATCGATTCATAACCTTTCGAGCACAACCAATATATATTAGAACCCCCTTTACCTGCAGGAGTACATCTTGGATCTGTCAATTATGTTATGGTCGGAGTCCCACTCATGGGGACCTGGCCGAATTGGGAGAAGCTGTGGGTATTATGGCTGGACAATCAATTGGGGAACCAGGGACTCAACTAACATTAAGAACTTTTCATACCGGTGGAGTATTCACGGGTGGTACTGCCGAACATGTACGAGCTCCTTCTAATGGAAAAATAAAATTCAATGAGGATTTGGTTCATCCCACACGTACCCTTCATGGTCATCCTGCTTTTTTATGTTCTATAGACTTGTATGTAACGATTGAGAGTCGGGGTATTATACATAATGTGAATATTTCATCAAAGAGTTTGATTTTAGTCCAAAATGATCAATATGTAGAATCAGAACAAGTGATTGCTGAGATTCGTGCCGAAGCGTCCACTTTTCATTTTAAAGAGAGAGTACGAAAACATATTTATTCTGAATCAGAGGGAGAAATGCACTGGAGTACCGACGTCGATCATGTACCCGAATATACGTATGGTAATGTTCATCTATTACCAAAAACAAGTCATTTATGGATATTAGCAGGAAGTCCGCGCGCATCCAGTATAGTGTCTTTTTCGCTCCACAAGGATCAAGATCAAATGAATGTTCTTTCTTTTTCTGTCGAAGACAGATATATCTCCGAATTCTCAATGACTACTGATCGAGTAAGACATAAATTGTTGGATACTTCTAGTAAAAAAGATAGGGAAATTTTTGACTATTCAATATCTGATCGAATTATATCCAATAGTCATTGGAATTTTATATATCCTTGTATTCTCCAAAAGAATTCTTCTTTTTTGGCGAAAAGGCGAAGAAATAGATTTATCATCCCATTAGAATATGATCAAGAACGAGAGAAAGAACTAATACCTGGTTTTGGTATTTCGATTGAAATACCCATAAATGGTATTTTATGTAGAAATACTATTTTTGCTTTTTTTGATGATCCACAATACATAAGAAGCAGTTCAGGAATTACTAAATATGGTACTGCGGAGGTGGATTCAATCGTAAAAAAAGAGGATTTGATTGAGTATCGAGGAGCAAAAGAATTTAGTCTGAAATACCAAATAAAAGTAGATCGGTTTTTTTTCATTCCGGAAGAAGTACATATTTTACCTGGATCCTCATCCATAATGGTCCGTAACAACAGTATGATTAGAGTAGATACACTACTTGCTTTAAATACAAGAAGCCGAATAGGCGGATTAGTCCGAGTGGAGACAAAAAAAAAAAGTATTGAACTTAAAATCTTCTCTGGAGATATTTATTTTCCTGGAGAGACAGATAAGATATCCCGGCACAGTGGCATTTTGATACCACCAGGAACGGGAAAAAAAGATTATAAGGATAAGGAAAAATGGAAAAATTGGATCTATGTCCAACGGATCACACCTATCAAGAAAAAATATTTTGTTTCAGTTCGGCCTGTAGTCACATATGAAATATCGGGCGGGATAAATTTAGCAACACTTTTCCCTCAGGATCTCTTGCAGGAAAAGGATAATGTCCAACTTAGAGTTGTTAATTATATCCTTTATGGATATGGCAAGTCAATTCGAGGAATTTCTCACACAAGTATTCAATTAGTTCGGACTTGTTTAGTATTAAATTTGTACAAAAAACAAAATGGTTCGGTCCATGCTTCCTTTGTTGAGGTAAGAGCAAATGCTCTAATTCGTGATTTCATCAGAATTGAGTTAGCCAAGTCCGCTATTTCGTATAGTGAAAAAAGGTATGATACGGCGGGTTCAGGATTGATTCCAAATAAGGAATTAGATCGCACCAATATTAATCCTTTTCATTCCAAATGGAAGATTCAATCACTTGCCAAACATCAAGGAACTGTTGGTACGTTGTTGAGTCGAAATAAGGAATGCCAATCTTTGATGATTTTATCATCATCCAATTGTTTTCAAATTGGTCTATTCAAAGGTTTGAAATATAACAATGTTACAAAAGAATTGAATCCCATAATTCAAATTAGAGATTTGTTGGGTCCCCTGGGTACTATTGTACCTAAAATAGCGAATTTTTATTCATCTTATAATTTATTAACTCATAATCGGATCTTGTTAAATAAATATTTGCTACTTACCAATTTGAAACAGACTTTCCAAGTACTTCAAGTATTTAACTACTGTTTAATGGATGAAAATAGGAGGGTTTATAATCCGGATCCATACCGTAATATCATTTTGAATCCATTCCATTTGAATTGGTGTTTTCTCCATCACGATTCTTGTGAGGAGACACCCACAATAATTCGCCTTGGACAATTTCTTTGTGAAAATATATGTTTATTCAAATACGGGCCACACATAAAAAAATCCGGGCAAATTGTAATTGTTCATGTTGATTTTTTAGTTATAAGATCCTCTAAGCCCTATTTGGCTACTCCGGGAGCAACTGTTCATGGCCAGTATGGAAAAATACTTTATGAAGGAGAGCCATTAGTTACATTTATATATGAAAAATCGAGATCTGGTGACATAACGCAGGGTCTTCCAAAAGTGGAACAAGTCTTAGAAGTGCGTTCGATTGAATCAATATCCATGAACCTCGAAAAGAGAGTTGAAAGTTGGAATAAACGTATACCAAGAATTCTTGGAATCCCCTGGGGATTCTTGGTTGGAGCTGAGCTAACCACCATCCAAAGTCATATCTCTTTAGTTAATAAAATCCAAAAGGTTTATCGATCTCAGGGGGTACAGATCCATAATAGACATATAGAGATTATTGTACGTCAAATAACATCAAAAGTGTTGGTTTCAGAAGACGGAATGTCTAATGTTTTTTTACCTGGAGAATTAATCGGATTCTTGCGGGCGGAACGAGCGGGGCGTGCTTTGGACGAAGCGATCAGTTATCGGGCAATCTTATTGGGAATAACGAGAACATCTCTGAATACTCAAAGTTTCATATCTGAAGCTAGTTTTCAAGAAACCGCTCGAGTTTTAGCAAAAGCTGCTTTACGAGGTCGTATTGATTGGTTAAAAGGCCTAAAAGAAAACGTTGTTCTGGGGGGGATTATCCCCGTTGGTACCGGATTCAAAAAATTAGTGCACCATTCAAGGCAAGGCAAAAACATTGATTTGGAAATAAAAAGGAAGAATCTATTTGAGTCAGAAATGAGAGATATTTTATTATACCATAGAGAATTTTTTTGTTCTTGTGCCCAAAACAATTTTCACGAGAGATCAGAACAATTATTTATGCGATTTAATGATTCCTAAGAAAAAAGAATGAATCTCTTCTTTTTTCTTTAACTATCTGGAACTGTCTGTCCGATTATTGATTTAATAATCGATAAGTAATTAAAGGAAATTCACGGTTTGGACCGTGTATCTACGTTCAATCCGCAGTATAAAGTTCCGTCGGAACAATTATTATTTATTTTAAGGTACCTTGTCTCTTTGTAAAAAAAGGAAGTGTGGGGAAAAATGACAAAAAGATATTGGAACATCAATTTGGAAGAGATGATGGAGGCGGGAGTTCATTTTGGTCATGGTACTAGGAAATGGAATCCTAGAATGGCCCCTTACATTTCTGCTAAACGTAAAGGTATTCATATTACAAATCTTATGATAACTGCTCGTTTTTTATCAGAAGCCTGTGATTTAGTTTTTGATGCAGCAAGTAGGGGAAAAAACTTTTTAATCGTCGGTACAAAAAATAAAGCAGCGGATTCAGTAGCATCAGCAGCAATAGGGGCTCGGTGTCATTATGTTAATAAAAAATGGCTCGGTGGTATGTCAACGAATTGGTACACTACGGAAACGAGACTTCATAAGTTCAGGGACTTAAGAGCAGAACAAAAGATGGGGAAATTCAATCGTCTCCCCAAAAGAGATGCAGCAATGTTCAAGAGAAAATTATCTACCTTGCAAACATATCTGGGTGGGATCAAATATATGACGGGGTTGCCTGATATTGTAATCATTCTTGATCAACAAGAAGAATATACGGCTCTTCGAGAATGTGTCATTTTGGGGATTCCGACCATTTGTTTAATCGATACAAATTGTGATCCGGATCTCGCAGATATTTCGATTCCAGCCAACGATGATGCTATAGCTTCAATCCGATTTATTCTTAACAAATTAGTATTCGCAATCTGCGAGGGTCGTTCTAGCTATATGAGAAATCGTTGATTATGATTAAGAATAATAAGATTCATTAATTATTTGGAAACTCGATCGATTTATTGGATCGGTTACTATTCTTTTCTTTCATTTTTAAAAGAGATAAAGATCAAAATTTATGGGTATATTGATATTATGTCCTGTGATTTATCGGTATCCTAAATATTAAATATAGGATTAATGATTAAAGTAGGTGAGTTGATAAAGAGATGGTTGAATCAAAATAATTTATTTTTTAAGTTCGATTTCTGTTAGAGGACAATATGAACGTTATACCATGTTCCATTAAAACACTCAAGGGGTTATACGATATATCAGGTGTAGAGGTAGGCCAACATTTATATTGGCAAATAGGGGGTTTACAAATCCATGCCCAGGTACTTATCACTTCTTGGGTCGTAATTGCTATCTTATTAGGTTCGGTCGTCATAGCTGTACGGAATCCACAAACCATTCCGACCGACGGTCAGAATTTCTTCGAATATGTCCTTGAATTTATTCGAGACTTGAGCAAAACTCAGATTGGAGAAGAATATGGTCCTTGGGTTCCCTTTATAGGAACTATGTTCCTATTTATTTTTGTTTCTAACTGGTCAGGTGCTCTTTTACCATGGAAAATCATACAGTTACCTCATGGGGAGTTAGCTGCACCTACGAATGATATAAATACTACTGTTGCTTTAGCTTTACCCACGTCAGTGGCATATTTTTATGCGGGTCTTACCAAAAAAGGATTGGGTTATTTCGGGAAATACATTCAACCAACTCCAATACTTTTACCAATTAACATCCTAGAAGATTTTACAAAACCTTTATCTCTTAGTTTTCGACTTTTCGGAAATATATTGGCTGATGAATTAGTAGTTGTTGTTCTTGTTTCTTTAGTACCTTCAGTAGTTCCTATACCTGTTATGTTTCTTGGATTATTTACAAGCGGTATTCAAGCTCTTATTTTTGCAACTTTAGCCGCGGCTTATATAGGCGAATCCATGGAGCATTGACTCGCTTTTGAAATAGTCTTTGTTTAAGCTTATCCTAATTCATGCATGGTTAGTTCAAAAGAATCACTTAGTTATGGAACATAATAGATACCAAATACATATCTATGACCTAGCTAGTGTCGTAGGAGTAAAAGAATAGTGCGGAATTGTCAAAAGGGGGATCAAACTAGATATATGTAATGTCTATAAGTCCAGTTCCTGCGTATGTTTCAAAGAATTAAAATTCTTTTAGAGTCCGATTCAATAGAAACATAAAATACGGGTGGTTTACGTTATGGAAGAAACAAATGTATATGTGATATTAGCTATTCACTAGTTATTATAGGGTATCCCTAATCCCTACGAATATACATATAATTAATGTATAATTAATATACACATAGAAGATTCTCTATTTTTTCCTAGTATATTGTTTTTTCCAGTCCACCCCATTTAGATGGATACCCATATAAGTCCTTCTCTTTTGTCTGTGATTGTGGATTGAATGAAAAACGGATGAACTCGCAGATAGAGAAGAGTAAAAAATGAAGAATTGAAAGAGAGGATGGTTTGAAACAAAAAGATGCAATAACTAGAACCATACGCATATGATTAAAAAAAATTCCATCATGAGTAGAAACTCAAAGAAAAACGAGATATCTTAGTTACTTCGATCCCATAGATCTTAGTGATAAAAAGTAAGTAATAATTCATTGGTTAAAAATGGGTTGATTGTATCATTAACCATTTCTTTTTTTTTACGAGGAACTCACTATGAATCCAATAATTTCTGCCGCTTCCGTTATTGCTGCTGGATTGGCCGTAGGGCTTGCTTCTATTGGACCTGGGGTTGGTCAAGGTACTGCTGCAGGCCAAGCTGTAGAAGGTATTGCGAGACAACCAGAAGCAGAGGGTAAAATACGAGGTACTTTATTGCTTAGTCTAGCTTTTATGGAAGCTTTAACTATTTACGGATTGGTTGTTGCATTAGCGCTTTTATTTGCGAATCCTTTTGTTTAATTTCATCCTAGAAATGTGAAAAAGTACGTATTTTTTTTATTATTAACTCAGACTTGCCGTTTGTTTCCTCGAATTAGATCAACACTTTACTCCTACAATTCAATTACTTATACTTATTTGTTTTTGTTGAGACAATGCCCCCGACTTATTTGAGGATGAGCAATTAGCAGATCCGCCCGCTTTCTTCCTTCCCGCTCTTAGTTAGTACAATTAAAACTTTTTTTTAGGAGGCGTTTTGACAAATTAGATATTTCGCAATTGACGCGATACCTAGGACCTAACCTAATAACTTTTTATTGTAAACTAAAAAAAAATTAAATTTCTCAAATTCAATTAATGGATTCAATTTATTCCCATAAAGAAAAGAAAATTTTTAAAATGAATAAAAATGAATTGATCAAAGAAGGGCGAGTGAGGTGATACAAAAAGAACTCTGTTTTTTGTTAGTCTTATCTATATCTATAAGAAAGAGGAGAGCATATGAAAAATGTAACCGATTTTTTTGTTTCCTTTGTCTATTGGCCATCCGCCGGGAGTTTCGGATTTAATACTGATATTTTAGCAACAAATACAATAAATCTAACTGTAGTGCTTGGCGTATTTATTTTTTTTGGAAAGGGAGTGTGTACGAGTTGTATATTTCAAAAATATAGGTTGGATCCAACCAGCCGCACTTTATTTATGTTACTTTACCTTTTCTAGTATAGGAAAAATAGTAAAGAAAGGTGCACTATCTCGACGAATTACTTCTGAATAAATTAATAAATCATATGTAAGAACCACAGCATTTCGTGACTCATTGGTAAATCCACTTTGATTCTCTATCAACCAATAATGTGAGACCGTTGACATGGTTAAAGCTAAACTGTTTGAAGTCCAGGCATAACACGGTACTCTTTCTACCACTACGTTAGTACCAAAATAAAACGGTTTCAAAATAATAGTCAGTAATTCATCTGATATAGAACACTCATATCGATAAAATGATTTGAAACCGTTTACTCGAGAATGGGCGCTTTGCCCTTTTTTATTCAATGCCGAAGCGACGACCTATGTATAAAAGGGGAAATTTTTGGATTTATTTGAAGACTTGAAGAAAAGGGGAAATAAAATATATATAAATAGAAATTAAATAAAAAACAAATAAAGAAACAACTTTGCTGACAATTATAGATAGATTTTTTGTCTGGTCAGAAGAGCCCTCCTAATATTCTGGTCTTATATCAGTTTCAATATCTTTGAATATGAGCAGAAAAGAGAGGGCAGGTTCATTACATTAAATGATATGGGAATGTCCATAAAATAAATAATTGAGCGTGAGAGCCAAATGAATTGAAAGATTCATGTTTGGTTCGGGAAGAGATCATGGAAATTTTGAAATGAATAGTAAGATAATCTACTTTCATTAAATGATTTATTAGATAATCGAAAACAGAGGATCTTGAATACTATTCAAAATTCGGAAGAATTACGTAAAGGGTCCATTGAGCAGCTTGAAAGAGCCCGGGCTCGATTACGAAAGGCGGAAATTGAAGCAGATGAGTATCGAAGGAGTGGATACTCCGAGATAGAACTCGAAAAAGTAAATTTAATTAATGCCACTTGTGATAGTTTGGAACGATTAGAAACTTTCAAAAATGAAACCCTTAATTTTGAACAACAAAGATCGATTAATCAGGTCCGGCAACAAGTTTTCCAACAAGCCTTACAAGGGGCTCTAGGAACTCTAAATAGTTGTTTGAATAATGAGTTACATTTCCGTACGATCCGTGCAAATATTGGCACCCTTGGGGCCATGGAAGAAATAACTGATTAGTCCTCCTACTTTTTACTTTTACTTTAGGTTAAAAGGTTCAAGTTTAGGCATTTTTTTTCTTTGCTTCCGAAAAAGAATAAAAAGATACTAATGGCAACTCTTCGAGCCGACGAAATTAGTAATATTATCCGCGAATGTATTGAACAATATAATAGAGAAATAAAAATTGTAAATACCGGTACCGTACTTCAAGTGGGCGACGGCATTGCTCGTATTCATGGTCTTGATGAAGTAATGGCAGGTGAATTGG